AGTCATCTTTTTATAGCTATTTGGCTTCAATCTCCCCTTTACAAAAAAATGGAAGATCTAGTTACGATTAGAAATACACTTTTGTATCTTCATCCATGGATCCTTTACTCATACTCCTGCAATTGGAAATTGGTCCAACTCAAAAAAAAAATTATGCTTCGCGATTTCAGAATCCAATTTTTTTATTCCATTTCTAATTTACCTTTGGCTTTGGATACAAATCACGAGAATGTATATTATTCCTCAAATGTGGCATTGAGAGGTAAAGGATTAAACCCTTTATAAGAAAAAAAGTTTTTGATCGGAATATGAATTAAACCGAAAGACCCCTTAACTATTTCAGTTGTTAATAGAACGAATCACACTTTTACCACTAAACTATACCCGCTACAATGTATATATTTATTGTAATTGTATATGAATATATGAATGGATCATTTGTCGAACCAAACCAGGAGTTCGATGTAATCAAGATAGGATCAGAATCACGAAAATTGGAGTGCTGACGCGTTCTGCGGAGGGAACTCGATAAAATCAATCAAATAGGATAAAATAAATAAGAAGTAAGAAGGCTAAGGCTCATTTCAATAACAAGTTATACCTTTTCTTTTACTGGGGGAGTTTTTACTGACAGGTCCAGTTTCAAATAAAAGAGCCATTGAAGTCGGAACAAAAAAAATGAGTTGTGCAAGAATCCATAGCCCCTTATTCTATGTATATTCTATTCTTTTTTTTCATTGTTATTTGTTATTATTATGAATTCTGAATGAATTCAGAAAATGTAAATTTTTTGATATTTTGATATTTATTCATAATATATATTCATAAATAATATAAAATATCAAAAAATTGATATTATTATTATTTTCATTTTATTATTATTTATATTATTTGAATTTTATTCAAATTTATTCAAATAATAAATAAATGAAATAAAAGAATAAAATAAATAAAAAAAAAAAAAGAAAGAATCATATGAACTCATATCATAGGAATTGAAATAGCCCTTGCAGCTGTTGTTACGGCTTCAATAACAAGCATTTTCGTTTTCAAATCAAATGAATCGGTTGATCTATGATTCATTGGAACAAAACAAGGCCTGGCTAGGTGCTTACTGGCCAGGCCGGGGAAATAAAAGAATCTTTTGAACGAAATCGAAGGGGTACTCTTTCTGTTGGAGATATCTTTTTTGAATCGTTATCTAAATGGAATTGAAAATTTCAATGGAATTGAAAATTCGTATTCGTATACGTATATATAGATTATATATCTAGTATATCTAGATCTAGAGAATAAAATAGTAAAATAGAATAAAGAAAGATAGAATAAAGAAAGAGAAATCAAGATTTTTATTTTACTTCACGTGTCACATAGGAATTCTCTTTTTTTTTTTGAAATTGGGAGAGATGGCTGAGTGGACTAAAGCGGCAGATTGCTAATCCGTTGTACGAGTTATTCGTACCGAGGGTTCGAATCCCTCTCTCTCCGCTCCTTCTGATCACTTGAGATTTCTCTTTCGAATTCGAAAAAGTCTCGATCCACTGTTTTATCATAGTGAAATGTATGGAATAAATACAATTTTAAATAAGAAAATTCAGAAATTAAACAAGAAAAAACGAAAACCTCTTATTTGTTTATTTTATTCCTCACGTCCAGGATTACGTCCTGGATCATTAGATAGGAATCCGAAGATGAAGAGAGAAACAAAGAATATTACTACTGTGTAAACGAAGAGTTTGAGAGTAAGCATTACACAATCTCCAAGATCATTTTTTGTGGAAAAGGGAAATAGATTCTCTATTTTGGTACCACATATTCCATTTTGACACCAAGAAATGAAGCGATTTCTAGAAAAAAAGGGATTTTGCAGAAATTCATTTGTAATAAGATTAATAAGATTCTGATTCTTTCGTTCCAAAAATTATCTTGTCATGCCCACAATTAGAATTAGGTAGTGTAAGGGACCATAATAGGTCCTTTGCTCCCTGGGCCTGGGGAAGGTCAAAATGGGGGAAATGAGGTGATCCGGATTCATCGCGGCTATCTAAGAATTTCAATGTTTGAATCGAGGGTTCATAATGAAAGACTTATCCGATCTGCTCTTATCAATTGTTAGAATTTAGAATTTCGAATAAATAAGAAGAATGTTTCTAGGACAGTATTAAAGATCTCATCGAAAACTTACAGCAGCTTGCCAAACAAGGGCTAAGAGAAAAAAGAACACAGGTATGACTGGCATAACATCCACGATTGGATTGAAAAAAGCATAAGCCTCGGGCAATTTGGCGAAGAAAAAACTACTCGAATGAAGGGAAGAATTAAGACAGATAAAAATGAAACTAAAGATATTAAGCATAACAAACATTTCGTTCTTGGAGATAATTTCATTTTTATTGAGTTATTGATATAAGATAAGGGGAAAAATGAAGAAAGAGGGGAGGAAAAAAATATTTCTTTGAACTCCTCCAATCAAAAAATACTTCAATTCTCAAATGAGAATAGAAAGAATTCTACTTTTCCTACAATATCTTAATTGAATTATATGTAATGATCAATGAATGACTTCCTTTATTTTTATTTTACATCTACACGCGTCAAATTCTAGCAATAACCTATTCCATATATATTTGGATCCGAATTGACGAAAAACAAATAACGATATTAGTGTTTATTAGTGTCGAATAGAAATCTAAATGGGGCGTAGCCAAGCGGTAAGGCAACGGGTTTTGGTCCCGTTACTCGAAGGTTCGAATCCTTCCGTCCCAGACTGATTCTATCAGAACAAAGATTCTTTTTGTTCTCTTTAAGAATCTTCTGTTTAAGAGTTTCATGTTGGATACTGGATAAAATGTGATTCAATCTTTCATTCCCATTCATATTTCTAATGATTCCTTTCTGAATCATATTCTCCCTTTCATTTCACTCAAATAGAATCAAGTGTCAATAACACGCGAATGGATAGGATATAAATATCTTTGTGATGTAGGTATGATGGGGACATAGATCAATAGTTTAATTCAAAAAAGTCAATTGGGCGAGCCATTCAGCGTATGCCTGTCCTGCGCAGATTCATAGAATTGATCTGGACCTATTTGTTTTTGTACCTATACAAGATAGGATAGCGTCCCATAAGAGTATCCTTTTCTTTTTTTTTTGCATCTAGCCCCAATGAATAATTGGAAATCAATGTAGCGATGGGGAGGGGATTCATACATTCCATTCACTTTATGATATGATGGAATTTATGGAAAGATTGCTGAACCTGAAGTAAAGCAAAGTCTGTAGAAAATGAAATAAACCATACCTATATGGATTGTTATTGTTCTAGTTCAGTGACAACGGCGTTTTGGTTTCGGTGAAAAAGATCTGTGATCCCTTAAATATCCACGATGACCCCCGGTAGCAGTTGTTCGGTGTGTCTGATGGATACGTAAAGATCATACTTCTCCGATTCTGATTTTATCAATCAGATGAAATAATAACGACCTTAATCTTATCTTAACATAAACCCTTTTCTATCCACCCCTCCCCTATGAAAACCAATCAAATAAATTGGATTTGTTTCTTGATCCATCTATCTATCATTGATGATTCAATTGGAAAAGAAACAAAGATTTCTCTTATAAGGATTTCATCTTATGATGATTAAAATGAAATTCGCGTTTCATTAATCAATGAGATATCCGCTAAAGGTTTTAGCTACTCGTTGTGATTGCGCCGACTTGTTAATTTATTTAGAGATCTAATTCAGTCGTTACAGGAAAACTTATATTAAGAAACTTATTAAAACATTTTTCATGATTCCTTATGAATCGAAATGAATCGAATCCTTGATACTCGAAGAAGTTTGCGACGGGTGAATCGATCCTATCGAGTGACTTCCGACCTTTCCGAGTCATTGGAATAGCTTATTTGTTTAATGACTCATTCTGTTCCGATATTGGGACTCTAATTTAAGAACCTTCTTTTTTTTAGTTATTAAAGAAAGAATTGGATCCTTGCTGAGACTTCTCCAGATAAATATCTATCTATCTATAGATAAAAAGAAAGTACTATGTACCGAATTGAGCCAATGACTATTCATGATTCCATATTGAATCAATTCCATACCGGTTCCAAATTAGAGGAATGTTATGGTCAAACTTCGTTTGAAACGATGTGGTAAAAAGCAACGTGCGACTTGAAGGACATGATCGGTTGTGGATTCTTACATCCGCCATTTTTGATATCAACGAAAACGCTCTTGACTCGACATAGTTTGTTCTGTTCCGCTAGGATCCCCATTTTTTGTTGGGTTGTAATGTAAATAGTACATGATGGAGCTCGAGTAGAAAGTATTGATTCATTTATCAGGGGGAAGGATCTAGGGTTAGTGACAATCAATAAGTTGGGACAACTTCGTAAGTATATCTTCGATAGAAAAATGGAAAGGGTCAAATTCGACCAAGTTTCCAACTTTTTCATTTGTCGGAATTGGTAAAACCATTTCGATCAAAAGTGTATCACAGCAGAATCAATCGTTCGTATGATTCTTCGATAAAAAGGGTATGTTGCTGCCATTTTTAATTGAAACGATTAAGGATCACCGAAGTAATGTCTAAACCCAATGATTCAAAGCAAAGATAAAAGATCCTCGGAACAAGGAAACACCATTTTCAATTGTCTTAACAACTAATCAGAATGAGAAATAAAAATGGATTCTAGACAAGACAAACAAAAGAGGTTAGAGATGAGATGACTCAATAAATGTCTAAGGATTTCCCTTCGAATTCTTTGAGAATTACCCCACTTGAGTTATGAGTACGAATGATATTCTTTTTTCCTTCCTGAAAAAAAAAGACTCAAATTCTAAGTCTAATTGAAGATTTTCTGGAGCAATTTGCCGCTATATACATAAATTTGAATCATTCTTTCTTGAGCCGTACGAGGAGAAAACCTCCTATACGTTTCTAGGGGGGGCATTGTTAATCTGCATCTATCCCAATGATCCATCTATCGAATCGTTGCAATTGATGTTCGATCCCGAAGAGAAGGAAGAGATCTTCGGAAAGTGGGTTTTTACGATCCGATAAAGAATCAAACTTATTCAAATGTTCCTGCTATTCTATATTTCCTTGAAAAAGGCGCTCAACCTACAGGAACTGTTCATGATATTTCAAAGAGGGCAGATGTATTTTAGGAATTTCAAATTAATCAATTGAAATAAAATGAATGAAAATTCAAGGGTGGGGGTAACATCTAGCTTTGTTTAATTCTTTCTCTACCGTTTCTCCTTTTCTTGCTCTATTCATACTTCTATCTTGCTCTATTCATACTTCTATATGAATAGACCTGATATTTTTTTCCTACTTTTTTTCTTTATTTATTCCTCCACCCACACTTCATTTCTTATTTATGTAGTGTCAATCTAACGCAAGTATTTTTTTATGGAATTTGTTTTCTCAACATTCAATTCATATTGACAATGGTGTATCGAACAAATATAATTCGATCGTGGAGAAATAGATCTATTTCTCCACGTCCCACAAGTTTGATTCTTTACTTCACTTGACTCAAATGATGGGTTCGCCAGATTCGCATTCGCCGTGACACAAGAATCTTAATGAAAAAAAATGGATAAAATAAATATAAATAATGGGTGTCTATTCATTTTGACATCTATCTATATTTATCTAGGAATCTGTTGTATTTTCATCTGATCTTTTTTTTATGTTCATAATCGATCATCAAATGTTTCTTTTAGATTTCTTGCTAGTTCAATGTTTTGACGGGGTTGGGCAACCAAATCTCTTTTTTTATTAAGATCGTATCTACACACCTTATTCATCTGGGTTGCTAACTCAACGGTAGAGTACTCGGCTTTTAAGTGCGGCTATTCTTTTTTACACATTTGGATGAAGAAACGGATTCGTCCATACCCATACATTGGTAGAGTTTGTAAGACCACGACTGATCCTAAAAAAAGGGAATGAACGGAAAAAACAGCATGTCGTATCAATGGAGAACTCTGAGAATACTTCATCTATACCGGAACCGGATCGGTAAAAACGATTGTTTTGATTCTTGAAAACGGTACCAAATCAATTCAAAGTTGGGTCGAGTGAATAAATGGATAGAGCCCTTTGGCTCCAATTATAGGGAAACAAAAAGCAACGAGCTTCTGTTCTGAATTTGAATGATTACCCGATCTAATTAGATGTTAAAAATGGATTAGTACCAGATGCGGGATAAGGGTTCTCCTGTGAGTGGATCATTGATTCCTTTTTTTTAATGAATCCTAACTATTAACTATTCTCCATTATGGATGGAGTGGAGACGAATGTGTAGAAGAAATGGTATACTGATAAAGATAATTCATTCCAAAGTCAAAAGAGCGATTGGGTTGCAAAAATAAAGGATTTCTAACCATCTCTTGTAACTATAACCAATACAAACCAATTGGATGGAAAAAAACGAGGATCCGTTGATTGGTCTCCCTGTCTCCTGGGTATCTATTCTTTCTTACTATATACTTTGTTCTGACCATATTGCACTATGTATCATTTGAGAATCCAAGAAATCCCTTCCTTTGGTTCAAGTATAATTTCAAATGGAGGAATTACAAGGATATTTAGAAATTGATAGATCTCGTCAACAACACTTCCTATATCCACTTCTCTTTCAGGAGTATATCTACGTACTTGCTCATGATCATGGTTTAAATGGATCGATTCTTTACGAACCCATGGAAAATTTAGGTTATGACAATAAATCCAGTTCACTAATTATCAAACGTTTAATTATTCGAATGCATCAACAGAATCATTTGATGATTTCGGTTAATCATTCTAACCAAAATCGATTTCTTGGGTACAACAAGAATTTGGATTCTCAAATGATATCAGAGGGTTTTGCAGTCATTGTGGAAATTCCATTCTCTCTGCAATTAGTATCTTCTCTAGAAGAAAAAGAAATAGCAAAATCTCATAATTTACGATCCATTCATTCAATACTTCCCTTTTTAGAGGACAAATTATCACATTTAAATTATGTGTCAGATATCCTAATACCTTACCCCACCCATCTGGAAATCTTGGTTCAAACCCTTCACCGTTGGATACAAGATGCTCCCTCTTTGCATTTATTGCGATTCTTTCTCCACGAGTATACTAATTGGAATAGTTTCATTACTCCAAAGAAATCCATTTCTCTTTTTACAAATACAAAAGATTTTACAAAAGAGAATCAAAGATTATTCTTCTTCCTATATAAATCTCATGTATATGAATGCGAATCCGTATTCATTTTTCTCCGTAAACAGTCTTCTTATTTACGATCCAAATATTCTGGAGCCTTTATTGAGCGAACACATTTCTATGGAAAAATGGAATATCTTGTGGTAGTTCTTCGTAATGATTTTCAGAAAATTCTATGGTTGTTCAAGGATCCTTTCATGCATTATGTTAGATATCAAGGAAAAGCAATTCTGGCTTCAAAGGGGACTCACCTTCTGATGAAGAA